AATATTAAAAGAATTACCATATATAACACAAAATTTCTCCGCCGATTCCTTCTAGTCGCGCCTCCCGGCCGGTCATTATACCTCGAGAAGTAGAAAGAATTACAATCCCTATCCCACCCAAAATTCTAGGAATGCGCTGGTAATTCGAATAGATTCGGAGACCCGGTCGGCTAATCCGTTTTAAATTTAAAAGAGCTCTATAGGGCTCTTTCCTATTTCTTCTATGTTGCAGGGTTAAAACCAAAAAAGATTTTTTGTTTTCCCGGTGTTTTCGCACGTTTTCGATAAAACCTTCCCGTAAAAGTATTTTAACAATGTTTTCGGCGATGTTAGTAGATACTATTCGAACCGTTCCTTTTCTATTAATGTCAGCATTTCGTATAGAGGTTATTATGTCAGCAATAGTGTCCCTACCCATGATGAACTAAAATTATTGGTGCCTCCAAATTTGGATATAATAAACATACATGTTCTTTTTTTCTATTTATTTATGTTTATGAATTATTAAAGGTATATACGTGAGACACAATCTGTTAAATTGATCTTTAAATCTATTTCTATATCACGGTCTCATAATACTTCGGGGGCTAATGAAACTATTTTAGTAAAATTTAATTGTCTCAATTCTCGGGCAATCGCACCAAAAATTCGAGTTCCTTTTGGGTTTCCTTCTTGATCAATCACAACTGCAGCATTGTCATCATATCGTATTATCATACCGTTGTCGCGTTTGAATTCTTTACAAGTACGTACAATTACAGCTCGGATCACTTCTGATCTTTCTAGAGGCATATTTGGTACGGCTTCTTTGATCACAGCAACAATAACGTCACCAATATGAGCATATCGGCGATTACTAGCTCCTATAATTCGAATACACATTAATTCTCGGGCCCCGCTGTTGTCCGCTACATTCAAATAGGTCTGAGGTTGAATCATATCATTTTTTCATTTTTTAATCTGTTATTTCAATGCCAATGCAAAAGGGGCGAATAAAAAAAAAAGAAATACTATTTGTCTTTGTCCAAAAAAAGAAACCTGTAATTTTTTTTATTCCAAAGACCTCTTTCCTTTGGTTCTACATTTCTATCCCGAAATAATGAATTGAGTTCGGATAGGCATTTTGGACGCCGCTATTGAAATGGCCCTTCTGGCTATATTTTCTGCCACTCCGCCTATTTCATAAAGTACTTTACCCGGTTTAACGATAGCTACCCAATATTCGGGAGATCCTTTTCCAGATCCCATACGCGTTTCGGCAGGTCTTACTGTAACTGGTTTGTCTGGAAATATACGTACCCATATTTTTCCACCACGGCGTGCATTTCGTGTCATTGCTCGTCGCCCCGCTTCTATTTGTCTAGATGTGATCCAAGCGGGTTCAAGTGCTTGAAGAGCATATTTGCCGAAACAAATATGATTACCTCGATAAGAGATTCCCTTCATTCTTCCTCTATGTTGTTTACGGAATCTAGTTCTTTTAGGGTTATAGTTGATGGTTGTTTCGCAATTCCATCTCTACTACAGAACCGGACATGAGAGTTTCTTCTCATCCAGCTCCTCGCGAATGATAAACGCTTTACATTACAATAAAAGAAAAATATTTCATTTAAGATATACATACATTAATGAATAATACACCGACTCGTGGGATTCTCTGAGATGGATTTCATATAAGCTATTCAAATTTGTTTATCTTGTTTGGATATATAACCCTTTTTCTATATTATTATTATTTCTTTTTTTTTTTTTTTACGAATCTTTTTATTTTATTATTGTATCGGATTGACTAAAATAAAAATGTAAAATGGAGCAATCCAATAAAATAAAGCTTTCGCGGGCGAATATTTACTCTTTCAATATCTAGTCTATAGTCTAATTTAGTTGTAGGGTTAGTACTCGACCTCTCAGAATTGTCCCCGGTTTGTTCCGCCATCCCACCCAATGAATCATTAGGATTCGTTTTTAATAGAATCTTCTCTTCTGCATTCACGGGTTCCGTCGTTCTCACCGCTTCACAACTAATGGTTAGGTCTAAATTCCACAATGGAGCCCCAAATTCATTTATTCTTGAGTCAATCTTCTCAGTCTTTTATTGGCTCAAGGCTCTTGAGTTTTTGTTCTATTAACAGATTCATCGAATTGTGGATGAATCAGAAGTATTGATGCTTTGCTTTATTACATTGCCTTTTATGAGATGACTTATAGACCTTACATATTCTAGTGGAATCATATATCGTTCATATTCTTTTTTTATCCTTCTCTCACCCTTCCAGTTATCCACATCCTTCTCTTCTATATTTTGCTTTACAACTCATAATCTTTTTTTTTTTTGCATAAGCAAAAAAAAAAAGATTTCAGTTGCTACAAAGATATGATCAATATCTCATATCTTGGCTGATTCTTTGGATCCAGATAATACGAAGCGATGAGTTGGTTATTGGTTGATTGGCCCATTTTTTTTTTTGAATCCTAATCCTAAAAAACCGACGAGTCACAC